GTCCACATAGCTTACACCCAAAGCATGGCACTGAAGCTGCCAAGACGGCACAGACATGCCTGCGGACAAAAGACTTAGTCCTAACCTTACAGTTGGTTTTTGCCAGACATATACATGCAAGTATCCGCGCCCCAGTGTAAATGCCCTCAACAGCCTCCCCCAGGCCTTAAGGAGCGGGTATCAGGCACACCCAAGCAGTAGCCCAAGACGCCTTGCTAAGCCACACCCCCACGGGTATTCAGCAGTAGTTAACATTAAGCAATGAGTGCAAACTTGACTTAGTCATGGCAAACACATCCCAAGGGTCGGTAAATCTTGTGCCAGCCACCGCGGTCATACAAGAGACCCAAATCAACTGTCCCACATAAACGGCGTAAAGAGTGGTGAAATGCCTATCCTATCCAACTAAGATCAAAATGCAACTAAGCTGTCACAAGCACAAGATGCACCTAAATACACCATCAAGATGATCTTAGCAAATAGCGATCAATTTAAACCCACGAAAGCCAGGGCCCAAACTGGGATTAGATACCCCACTATGCCTGGCCCTAAATCTAGATACTTACCATACCAAAGTATCCGCCAGAGAACTACGAGCACAAACGCTTAAAACTCTAAGGACTTGGCGGTGCCCTAAACCCACCTAGAGGAGCCTGTTCTATAATCGATAATCCACGATCAACCCAACCGCCCCTCGCCAAGCACAGCCTACATACCGCCGTCGCCAGCTCACCTCGAATGAGAGCACAACAGTGAGCACAACAGCACCCCGCTAGCAAGACAGGTCAAGGTATAGCCCATGGGGCGGAAGAAATGGGCTACATTCCCTATTAATAGGGCAACACGAAAAGAAGCATGAAACTGCTTCCAGAAGGCGGATTTAGCAGTAAGGTAGGACAATCGAGCCCACCTTAAACCGGCTCTAGGGCACGTACATACCGCCCGTCACCCTCCTCACAAGCCACACCCCCACATAACTAATACCACCAAGATGCCAAAGATGAGGTAAGTCGTAACAAGGTAAGTGTACCGGAAGGTGTACTTAGAATACTCAAGACGTAGCTATAACTTCAAAGCACTCAGCTTACACCTGAAAGATATCTACTAGACCAGATCGTCTTGAAGCCTTCCTCTAGCTCAACCACTCAGACTGCGCAAAGCTAAACAAATCTACTTAATTAGGCCTAACCAAAACATTTTCCAGTCCTAGTATAGGCGATAGAAAAGACACTTAGACGCGATAGAGACCAGTACCGTAAGGGAAAGATGAAATAATAATGAAAACCAAAGCAAAAAACAGCAAAGACTAACCCTTGTACCTTTTGCATCATGATTTAGCGAGAACAACCAAGCAAAGTGAACTAAAGTTTGCCATCCCGAAACCCAAGCGAGCTACTTACGAGCAGCTGTTAGAGCGAACCCGTCTCTGTTGCAAAAGAGTGGGATGACTCGTTAGTAGAGGTGAAAAGCCAACCGAGCTGGGTGATAGCTGGTTACCTGTGAAATGAATCTAAGTTCTCCCTTAATCCTCCCTACCGGACAACACCCAAAACCACAATGAGATGATTAAGAGCTACTTAATGGGGGTACAGCCCCATTAAAAAAGGACACAACCTCAACTAGCGGATAAATCCAACTACCAACCCTACTGTGGGCCCTAAAGCAGCCATCAACAAAGAGTGCGTCAAAGCTCCACTACCCAAAAATACCAGAACAAGATGAGTCCCTTACCACAAACAGGTCAACCTATGAATATAGGAGAATTAATGCTAAAATAAGTAACTTGGGGCCACACCCACCCCTCTAGCGGCGCAAGCTTACATGAAAACATTATTAACAGACCCAGACATATACAAAAACTTCCACAAGACCCGGTATAGACTGACCCTGTTAGCCCGACTCAGGAGCGCCCATAAGAGCGATTAAAATCTGTGAAAGGAACTCGGCAAAACCACAAGGCCCGACTGTTTACCAAAAACATAGCCTTCAGCAAACAAACAAGTATTGAAGGTGATGCCTGCCCAGTGACCCAGGTTAAACGGCCGCGGTATCCTAACCGTGCAAAGGTAGCGCAATCAATTGTCCCATAAATCGGGACTTGTATGAATGGCTAAACGAGGTCTTAACTGTCTCTCACAGATAATCAGTGAAATTGATCTTCCCGTGCAAAAGCGGGAATGTGAACATAAGACGAGAAGACCCTGTGGAACTTAAAAATCAACGGCCACCGCGAATCTAAGACTAAACCCACTGGGATCACCACCAATCGCAGAGCATGGCCGATATTTTTCGGTTGGGGCGACCTTGGAGAAGAACAAATCCTCCAAAAATAAGACCAAACCTCTTTACTTAGAGCCACCCCTCAAAGTGCTAATAGTGACCAGACCCAATATAATTGATTAATGGACCAAGCTACCCCAGGGATAACAGCGCAATCCCCCTCAAGAGCCCCTATCGACAGGGGGGTTTACGACCTCGATGTTGGATCAGGACATCCTAATGGTGCAGCCGCTATTAAGGGTTCGTTTGTTCAACGATTAATAGTCCTACGTGATCTGAGTTCAGACCGGAGCAATCCAGGTCGGTTTCTATCTATGAACTACTCTCCCCAGTACGAAAGGACCGGGAAAGTAAGGCCAATACCACAAGCACGCCTTCCCTCTAAATAGTGAAACCAACTGAACTATGAAGAGGACTCCCCCCCACCACCCCAATCCTAGAAAAGGATCAGCTAGGGTGGCAGAGCCCGGCAAATGCAAAAGGCTTAAGCCCTTTACCCAGAGGTTCAAATCCTCTCCCTAGCTGCACACATGCCACAAATGACAATAATAGGCTACCTCATTATATTCCTCCTATACGCCGTCCCGATTCTAATTGCTGTAGCCTTCCTAACCCTAGTAGAACGAAAAATCCTAAGCTATATGCAATCTCGCAAAGGCCCCAACATCGTGGGGCCTTTTGGCCTGCTCCAACCAATCGCAGACGGAATCAAACTATTTATTAAAGAGCCCATTCGACCCTCCACCTCCTCACCACTGCTCTTCACCATAATGCCCATACTGGCCCTACTCCTAGCCCTCACCGCCTGAGTCCCCCTACCCCTCCCATTCTCCCTAGTAGACCTAAACCTCGGAGTCCTCTTCATAGTAGCCATATCAAGCCTAGCCGTCTACTCAATCCTGTGGTCGGGATGGGCCTCAAACTCAAAGTACGCCCTAATCGGGGCCCTGCGGGCAGTCGCACAAACCATTTCATATGAGGTAACACTAACACTTATTCTGCTATCAGTGATCATACTAACTGGGAACTACACGCTCAGCACCTTCGCCGTCGCCCAAGAGCCCCTCTACCTCATCTTCTCCTCATGACCCCTAGCAATAATGTGATATGTGTCTACCCTGGCAGAAACGAACCGAGCCCCATTCGACCTGACAGAGGGCGAGTCTGAACTGGTCTCGGGGTTTAACGTTGAATACGCCGCAGGCCCCTTTGCCCTATTTTTCCTAGCCGAATACGCCAACATCATACTAATGAACACGCTCACGGCCATTATCTTCTTAAACCCCAGCACCCTAGGGCCCCCCCCAGAGCTATTCCCCATTATCCTGGCCACAAAAGTCCTCCTACTATCCTCAGGCTTCCTATGGGTCCGAGCCTCCTACCCCCGGTTCCGATACGACCAGCTAATGCACCTCCTATGAAAAAACTTCCTACCCCTCACACTAGCCCTATGCCTCTGACACACTAGCCTACCCATCTGCTACGCAGGCCTACCTCCTTCCATAAGGAAATGTGCCTGAACCCAAAGGGTCACTATGATAAAGTGAACATAGAGGTACAACAGCCCTCTCATTTCCTATTTAACTCTTAGAAAAGTAGGAATTGAACCTACACGAGAGAGATCAAAACTCTCCATACTTCCCTTATATTATTTCCTAGTAGAGTCAGCTAATCAAGCTACCGGGCCCATACCCCGGAAATGATGGTTCAACCCCCTCCTCTACTAATGAACCCCCATGCAACCCCAGTCCTAGTCTTCAGTCTCGCATTGGGCACAACAATCACAATCTCCAGCAACCACTGAGTCCTAGCCTGAACCGGACTAGAGATCAACACATTAGCCGTCATCCCCCTAATCTCCAAATCCCACCACCCCCGAGCAGTGGAAGCCGCAACAAAGTACTTCCTAACACAAGCGGCTGCCTCCGCCCTAGTCCTATTCTCCAGCACAATCAACGCCTGAGCTACCGGCCAATGAGACATCACACAGCTTAACCACCCAACCTCGTGCTTACTACTCACGGCAGCAATCGCAATCAAACTAGGCCTAGTCCCATTCCATTTTTGATTCCCAGAGGTCCTACAAGGGTCCCCCCTAATAACAGCCCTCCTACTCTCAACCCTCATAAAATTCCCCCCACTAACCCTCCTCCTAATAACATCCAAATCCCTCAACCCAGCCCTACTAACCGCCATAGCCTTAGCTTCAGCAGCACTAGGAGGCTGAATAGGACTAAACCAAACACAAACACGCAAAATCCTAGCCTTCTCGTCCATCTCCCACCTAGGCTGAATCGCCATCATCCTGGTCTACAGCCCAAAACTGGCACTACTTACCTTCTACCTCTACACAATCATGACATCAGCCGTATTCATAGCCCTCAACAAAATCAAAGCCCTCAACCTATCTACAATCCTAACCTCATGAACGAAAACCCCAGTGCTAAACGCCACCCTAATACTAGTACTACTGTCCCTAGCAGGCCTTCCTCCACTAACAGGGTTCATGCCAAAATGACTTATCGTCCAGGAACTAACCAAGCAGGAAATAACGCCAGCGGCCATAATAATTGCTATGCTGTCCCTACTCAGCCTATTCTTCTACCTACGCCTCGCATACCACTCGACAATTACCCTCCCACCAAACTCCTCCAACCACATAAAACAGTGATACACTAGCAAACCCCCAAGCACACTTACCGCAATTCTTGCCTCACTATCAATCCTCCTACTCCCCCTCTCCCCCATAATCCACGCTATTGTCTAGAAACTTAGGATAACGCCCCTCAAACCGAAGGCCTTCAAAGCCTTAAATAAGAGTTAAACCCTCTTAGTTTCTGCACTAAGACCAACAGGACACTAACCTGTATCTCCTGAATGCAAGCCAGGTGCTTTAATTAAGCTAAAGCCTTCCCTAGACAGACGGGCTTCGATCCCGTAAAATTTTAGTTAACAGCTAAATGCCTCAGCCTGCTGGCTTCTGCCTAAGACCCCGGCACACTCTCATGCGCATCGATGAGCTTGCAACTCAACATGAACTTCACCACGGGGCCGATAAGAAGAGGAATTGAACCTCTGTAAAAAGGACTACAGCCTAACGCCTTAACACTCAGCCATCTTACCCGTGACCTTCATCAATCGATGATTATTCTCCACCAACCACAAAGACATCGGCACCCTATACCTTATCTTCGGGGCATGAGCCGGAATAATCGGCACAGCACTCAGCCTGCTAATCCGCGCAGAACTAGGCCAGCCGGGAACCCTCCTGGGCGATGACCAAATTTACAACGTAATCGTCACCGCCCACGCCTTCGTAATAATCTTCTTCATGGTGATGCCCATCATAATCGGAGGATTCGGCAACTGATTGGTCCCCCTAATAATCGGCGCCCCCGACATGGCATTCCCACGAATAAACAACATAAGCTTCTGGCTCCTCCCACCTTCATTCCTCTTACTACTCGCCTCGTCCACCGTAGAGGCCGGCGCCGGCACAGGCTGAACCGTATACCCACCCCTAGCGGGCAACCTAGCCCACGCTGGGGCCTCAGTGGACTTGGCCATCTTCTCGCTCCACTTAGCTGGTGTTTCCTCCATCCTCGGGGCCATTAACTTTATCACCACAGCCATCAACATAAAACCCCCTGCACTCTCACAATACCAGACCCCACTCTTCGTCTGATCCGTCCTAATCACTGCCATTCTACTCCTCCTGTCACTACCCGTCCTCGCCGCTGGCATTACAATGCTGCTAACTGACCGAAACCTAAACACCACATTCTTTGACCCCGCTGGGGGAGGGGACCCAATCCTGTACCAACACCTATTTTGATTCTTTGGCCACCCAGAGGTCTACATCCTAATTCTTCCAGGATTCGGGATTATCTCCCACGTGGTTACATACTACTCAGGCAAAAAAGAACCCTTCGGCTACATAGGAATAGTCTGAGCCATGCTATCTATCGGCTTCCTGGGATTTATCGTCTGAGCCCACCACATGTTCACCGTAGGGATAGACGTTGATACTCGAGCCTACTTCACATCTGCCACCATAATCATCGCCATCCCAACCGGGATTAAAGTATTCAGCTGACTCGCCACCCTGCACGGAGGAACAATCAAATGAGACCCCCCAATACTCTGAGCCCTTGGGTTTATCTTCCTGTTCACCATTGGAGGCCTAACAGGAATTGTTCTTGCCAACTCCTCCCTAGACATCGCCCTACATGACACATACTATGTGGTTGCCCACTTCCACTACGTACTGTCTATAGGCGCCGTCTTTGCCATTCTAGCTGGATTCACCCACTGATTCCCCCTCCTCACTGGATTCACCTTACACCAAACATGAGCGAAAGCCCACTTTGGGGTAATATTTACAGGAGTAAACCTAACATTCTTCCCCCAACACTTCCTAGGCCTAGCAGGAATACCCCGACGATACTCAGACTACCCCGACGCTTACACACTATGAAACACCGTCTCCTCTATTGGATCCCTAATTTCAATAGTAGCCGTGATCATGCTGATATTCATCATCTGAGAGGCCTTCTCAGCCAAACGAAAAGTCCTACAACCAGAACTAACCGCCACAAACATCGAGTGGATCCACGGCTGCCCTCCCCCATACCACACTTTCGAAGAACCAGCTTTTGTCCAAGTACAAGAAAGGAAGGAATCGAACCCCCATACACTGGTTTCAAGCCAGCTGCATTAACCACTCATGCTTCTTTCTCATGAGACGTTAGTAAACCAATTACATGGCCTTGTCAGGGCTAAATCACAGGTGAAAACCCCGTACATCTCATGTGGCCAATCACTCCCAACTAGGATTCCAAGACGCCTCATCGCCTATCATAGAAGAACTTGTTGAATTTCACGACCACGCTCTGATTGTTGCTCTAGCCATCTGCAGCCTGGTCCTATACCTCTTAGCCCACATGCTAGTAGAAAAACTATCATCCACTGCAGTAGACGCCCAAGAAGTGGAGCTGATCTGAACAATCCTACCTGCTGTCGTCCTAGTGCTCCTCGCCCTCCCATCCCTACAAATCCTGTACATAATAGACGAGATCGACGAGCCAGACCTCACACTAAAAGCCATCGGCCACCAATGATACTGAAGCTACGAATACACAGACTTCAAGGACCTCTCATTCGACTCCTACATAATCCCCACCACAGACCTGCCAAACGGCCACTTCCGACTCCTAGAAGTTGACCACCGCGTAGTTGTGCCCATAGAGTCACCAATCCGCGTAATTATCACTGCTGGAGACGTACTCCACTCATGAGCGATCCCAACACTCGGAGTCAAGACAGATGCAATTCCAGGCCGACTGAACCAAACCTCATTCATTACCACCCGACCCGGAATTTTCTACGGCCAGTGCTCAGAAATCTGCGGAGCCAACCACAGCTACATGCCCATTGTAGTAGAGTCTACCCCCCTCCCACACTTCGAGGCCTGATCATCCCTCCTATCATCATCCTAATCATTAAGAAGCTATGCAACAGCACTAGCCTTTTAAGCTAGATAAAGAGGGCCGCCCCCTCCTTAATGATATGCCTCAACTCAACCCCGCACCATGATTCTCAATCATGATCATAACCTGACTAACCCTCGCACTCCTAATCCAACCAAAACTACTGACCTTTACCGCAACAAACCCCCCATCGAACAAGCCATCTCTCACTACTAAACCCACACCGTGAGCCTGACCATGAACCTAAGCTTCTTTGACCAATTCTCAAGCCCCTACCTATTCGGCATCCCCCTGATCCTTTTATCTCTGCTCTTCCCAGCCCTATTGTTCCCATCCCCCGGTAACCGATGAATCAGCAACCGACTTTCCACCCTACAACTGTGACTCCTATACCTAATTACAAAACAACTAATAATCCCACTAAACAAGAACGGCCACAAATGAGCCCTAATACTGACATCGCTGATAGCCATACTCCTTACAATCAACCTCCTAGGACTCCTCCCATACACATTCACCCCAACCACCCAACTGTCCATAAACATAGCCCTGGCCTTCCCCCTATGGCTCGCCACCCTGCTAACAGGCCTACGAAACAAGCCATCAGCCTCCCTAGCCCACCTACTGCCAGAAGGCACCCCAACACCTCTGATCCCCGCACTCATTCTAATCGAAACAACCAGCCTACTAATCCGACCGTTAGCCCTAGGAGTCCGGCTCACAGCCAACCTCACAGCAGGGCACCTACTCATCCAACTCATCTCCACGGCCTCCATCGCACTCATGCCTATTCTCCCCGCAGTGTCAATTCTGACAATAGCCATCCTGCTACTCCTCACCATCCTGGAGGTAGCAGTAGCCATAATCCAAGCCTACGTCTTTGTCCTCCTTCTAAGCCTATACTTACAAGAAAACATCTAATGGCACACCAAGCACACTCCTACCACATAGTAGACCCAAGCCCCTGGCCAATCTTCGGGGCAGCCGCTGCTCTACTCACAACCTCAGGACTAATCATATGGTTCCACTATAACTCATCCGCCCTGCTAGCTGCTGGCCTCCTGTCAATGCTCCTCGTAATGCTACAATGGTGGCGAGACATTGTTCGAGAAAGTACCTTCCAGGGCCACCACACCCCCACAGTGCAAAAGGGCCTACGATACGGTATGGTCCTCTTCATCACATCTGAAGCATTCTTCTTTTTGGGGTTCTTCTGAGCATTCTTCCACTCAAGCCTAGTACCAACCCCAGAACTAGGCGGCCAGTGACCCCCAACAGGCATCAAACCCCTAAACCCCATAGAAGTCCCACTACTAAACACAGCCATCCTCCTGGCCTCAGGCGTAACCGTCACATGGGCCCATCACAGCATCACAGAGGGAAATCGAAAACATGCCATCCACGCCCTGACACTAACGATCCTCCTAGGATTCTACTTCACAGCCCTACAGGCAATAGAGTACCACGAAGCCCCATTCTCAATCGCCGACAGCGTCTACGGCTCCACTTTCTTTGTCGCCACCGGATTCCACGGACTTCACGTAATCATTGGGTCCACCTTCCTAACCGTCTGCCTCCTCCGACTAATCAAATTCCACTTCACGTCAGACCACCACTTTGGGTTCGAAGCCGCAGCCTGATACTGACACTTCGTAGACGTTATCTGACTGTTCCTCTACATAACCATCTACTGATGAGGATCCTGCTCTTCTAGTATATTAATTACAATTGACTTCCAATCTCTAAAATCTGGTGTAAGCCCAGAGAAGAGCAATGAACATACTCACATTCACATTCGCCCTGTCATTGATCTTAAGTGCCATCCTAACTGCACTAAACTTCTGACTCGCCCAAATAACCCCCGACTCCGAAAAACTCTCACCATATGAGTGCGGATTCGACCCCCTCGGGTCCGCCCGCCTGCCGTTCTCAATTCGATTCTTCCTCAGTAGCCATCCTATTCCTGCTATTCGACCTAGAAATCGCCCTCCTACTTCCCCTGCCATGAGCAATCCAGCTACAATCACCCCTACTAACCCTCACTTGAACCGCAGCTATCTTACTACTCCTAACACTGGGCCTAGCCTACGAATGAGTCCAGGGGGGGCTAGAGTGAGCAGAGTAACAGAAAGTTAGTCTAATCAGAAGACAGCTGGTTTCGGCCCAGCAGACTACAGCCAACCCTGTAACTTTCTTATGTCGCCCCTACACCTGAGCTTCTACTCAGCCTTCGTCCTTAGCGGACTGGGGTTGGCCTTCCATCGAACCCACCTGATATCCGCCCTACTATGCCTAGAAAGCATAATGCTTTCAATGTTCGTGGGCCTGACAATATGGCCCATCGAAAACCAAACTCCCTCATTTACCATAGTGCCAATCATTATACTAACCTTCTCAGCATGCGAAGCAAGCACCGGCCTAGCCATCATGGTAGCCTCCACACGCACCCACGGTTCCGACCACCTGCATAACCTAAATCTGCTGCGATGCTAAAAATCATTCTACCAACAGTCATACTTCTCCCAACAGCCCTACTATCCCCACCAAAATTCCTGTGAACTAACACCACCATACACAGCCTACTGATCGCCGCCCTTAGCCTCCAGTGACTGATCCCAACCTACTACCCCCATAAATTCCTGTCCCATTGAACCGGAATCGACCAGATCTCCTCCCCCCTCCTAGTACTATCCTGCTGACTGCTCCCACTTATAATTATAGCAAGCCAAAATCACCTCCAACAAGAACCCCTATCGCGGAAGCGAACCTTCATTTCAACCCTGATCGTGGTCCAACCATTTATTCTCCTGGCCTTCTCCGCCACAGAGCTAGCACTATTTTACATTGCATTCGAGGCCACACTCATTCCAACACTAATTCTAATCACACGATGAGGCAACCAGCCCGAACGCCTCAGCGCCGGCACCTACCTGCTATTTTACACGCTAGTGAGCTCACTCCCCCTTCTAATCGCAATCATACACCTATACGTAAAAATCGGCACCCTGCACCTACCAACCCTAGAATTAACCCACCCAACCCTATCCACCTCATGAACGAGCATCCTCTCAGGCCTAGCACTACTTATGGCATTTATAGTAAAAGCCCCACTATACGGCCTACACCTTTGACTGCCAAAAGCCCACGTAGAAGCTCCTATTGCAGGATCAATGCTCCTTGCTGCCCTTCTATTAAAGCTAGGGGGCTATGGAATTATACGAGTTACATTACTAATAGGACCACTATCCAACCACCTCCACTACCCCTTCCTGACCTTAGCCCTATGGGGCGCCTTAATAACCAGCTCAATCTGCCTCCGACAAACAGACCTTAAGTCACTAATCGCCTACTCGTCCGTCAGCCACATAGGACTAGTCGTCGCCGCAGGAATAATCCAAACCCACTGATCATTCTCAGGGGCAATAATCCTAATGATCTCCCACGGACTTACTTCCTCCATACTATTCTGCCTGGCCAACACAAACTACGAGCGCACACACAGCCGAATCTTACTACTCACACGAGGCCTCCAACCCCTGCTACCACTCATAGCCACCTGATGACTACTAGCTAACCTAACAAACATGGCCCTTCCCCCAACAACCAACCTCATAGCAGAGCTAACCATCATAGTTTCCCTGTTCAACTGATCCGCCCTCACAATCATCCTAACGGGAATTGCCACCCTACTAACCGCATCATACACCCTATTCATACTACTAATCACCCAACGAGGCTCAATTCCCTCCCACATCACATCTATCCAAAACTCGACCACACGAGAGCACCTACTCATAGCCCTCCACATCATCCCCATATTCCTCTTAATCCTCAAACCCGAACTAATCTCCGGAGCCCCCCTATGCAAGCATAGTTTAAACCAAACATTAGACTGTGATCCTAAAAATAGAAGTTCAAATCTTCTTGCCTGCCGAGGGGAGGTTAAATCAACAAGAACTGCTAATTCTTGCATCTGGGCTTTAAACCCCAGCCCCCTTACTTTTAAAGGATAACAGTAATCCACTGGTCTTAGGAACCATTTATCTTGGTGCAACTCCAAGTAAAAGTAGTGAATGCAACGCTACTCATCAACTCCCTCACGCTGCTCACACTGGCAACCCTCCTGACCCCCATCATTCTCCCTCTTCTCTCCAAAAACTTCAAAAACACCCCCCTCACTATCACCCGCACCGTAAAAACTGCATTCCTGACAAGCCTGCTCCCGACAACTACATTCATTTACTCCGGACTAGAGTCCGTTACCTGTCACTGAGAATGAAAATTCATCATAAACTTCAAAATCCCACTAAGCCTAAAGATAGACCAGTACTCGATAGTATTCCTCCCCATCGCCCTATTTGTAACCTGGTCCATCCTACAATTCGCCATATGATACATAGCATCCGAACCACACATAACAAAATTTTTTACCTACCTACTGACATTCCTGGTTGCTATGCTACTCCTAACAACCGCAAACAACATATTCCTCCTATTCATTGGCTGAGAGGGAGTGGGAATCATATCCTTCCTCCTCATTGGCTGATGGCAGGGCCGAGCAGAGGCTAACACCGCTGCCCTGCAGGCCGTAATCTACAACCGAATTGGAGACATCGGCCTAATCCTGAGCATAGCATGACTAGCATCAACCTTCAACACCTGAGAAATTCAGCAGGCCGTACACCCCCACCAAACCCCCACCCTCCCCCTCATAGGACTAATCCTCGCAGCCGCAGGAAAATCGGCACAATTTGGCCTCCACCCCTGACTGCCCGCAGCAATAGAAGGCCCGACCCCCGTATCCGCCCTGTTACACTCCAGCACCATAGTAGTAGCCGGAATCTTCCTACTCATCCGCATGCACCCACTACTAGCCACCAACCAAACAGCCCTAACCACATGCCTATGCCTAGGCGCCCTATCAACCCTATTCGCCGCCACATGCGCTCTGACCCAAAATGACATCAAAAAAATCATCGCTTTTTCAACATCCAGCCAACTCGGGCTGATAATAGTCGCCATCGGACTAAACCTCCCACAACTAGCATTCCTACACATCTCAACCCACGCCTTCTTCAAAGCCATACTATTCCTGTGCTCGGGATCCATTATCCACAGCCTAAACGGAGAACAAGACATCCGAAAAATAGGCGGCCTACAAAAAATGCTCCCAGTCACTGCCTCCTGCCTAACCATCGGCAACCTAGCGCTCATAGGAACCCCATTCCTAGCTGGATTCTACTCTAAAGACCTCATCATCGAAAGCCTAAATACATCCTACCTAAACACTTGGGCCCTATCCCTGACTCTCCTGGCCACAGCATTCACCGCAACCTACAGCATCCGCATAACCCTGCTAGTCCAAGCCGGACAAACTCGCATCCCCCCAATAGTACCAATTAACGAAAACAACCCACTAATCACTGCCCCCCTAACCCGACTCGCCCTTGGCAGCATCACAGCAGGCATATTAATCACCTCCTTCATCACACCAGCTAAAACGCCCCCAATAACTATACCCCTCATCACCAAAACTGCTGCCATCCTAGTGACAATCCTGGGGGTCGTCCTAGCCCTTGAGCTCTCAAACATAACACACGCCCTCACCCACCCTAAACCGAACCACCTCCTAAACTTTTCCTCCCTATTAGGATATTTTAACCCCCTAGTCCACCGATTCTGCTCCAAAACTCTCCTAGAAAAAGGCCAAAACATTGCCCTACACCTAATCGACCTCTCCTGGCTCAAAAAAATTGGACCAGAAGGCCTTGCCGAACTGCAAGTGGCTGCAAGCAAAGCCGCAACCCTAGCACACACAGGGCTCATCAAGGCCTACTTAGGATCCTTCGCCCTGTCCATTTTAGTAATAATCCTAACCACACAGACCCTCTAATGGCCCCAAACATCCGCAAATCCCACCCCCTACTAAAAATAGTCAACAACTCCCTAATTGACCTACCCGCACCCTCCAACATCTCCGCCTGGTGGAACTTCGGGTCCCTACTCGCCATCTGCCTGGCCACGCAAATTCTAACAGGCCTCTTGCTAGCCATACACTACACCGCAGACACCTCCCTCGCCTTCTCCTCGGTCGCCAACACGTGCCGAAATGTCCAGTACGGCTGACTCATCCGCAACCTACACGCCAACGGCGCCTCACTCTTCTTCATCTGTATCTACTTGCACATCGGGCGAGGCTTCTACTATGGCTCCTACCTGTACAAAGAGACTTGAAACACAGGAGTGATCCTCCTGCTCACCCTCATAGCAACTGCCTTCGTAGGCTACGTCCTGCCATGAGGACAGATATCATTCTGAGGGGCCACCGTAATCACCAACCTATTCTCAGCCCTCCCATACATCGGACAAACACTAGTAGAGTGAGCCTGAGGGGGATTCTCAGTAGACAACCCAACCCTAACCCGATTCTTCGCCATCCACTTCCTACTGCCCTTCCTAATCGCAGGAATCACCCTAGTCCACCTAACCTTCCTGCACGAATCGGGCTCAAACAACCCCCTAGGCATTGTGTCAGACTGCGACAAAATCCCATTCCACCCCTACTTCTCTTTCAAAGACACCCTAGGATTTGTCCTCATACTCACCCCCCTAATAGCACTGGCCCTATTTTCGCCAAACCTCCTAGGGGACCCAGAAAACTTCACCCCAGCAAACCCGCTAGTAACCCCACCCCACATTAAACCAGAGTGATACTTCCTATTCGCCTACGCTATCCTACGATCAATTCCAAACAAACTAGGAGGCGTCCTAGCACTAGCCGCCTCCGTACTAGTTCTATTCTTAATTCCCTTCCTCCACAAATCAAAGCAACGAACAATAACATTCCGACCACTCTCCCAACTCCTATTCTGAACCCTAGTGGCCAACCTCCTCATTCTCACATGAGTGGGAAGCCAACCAGTCGAGCACCCATTCATCATCATCGGACAACTCGCGTCAATCGCCTACTTCACCATCCTCCTGTTCCTCTTCCCCGCTGTAAGCGCCCTAGAAAATAAAATGCTTAACTACTAAATACTCTAATAGTTTATAAAAAACGTTGGTCTTGTAAACCAAAGACTGAAGGCTTACCCCCCTCTTAGAGTACCCCAGACCTCAGAAAAAAAGGACTTAAACCTCTATCTCCAGCTCCCAAAGCTGGTATTTTGCAATAAACTATTCTCTGATCCTGACCCCTAAACTGCCCGAATAGCCCCCCGAGATAACCCCCGCACAAGCTCCAACACAACAAACAAAGTTAACAACAGCCCTCAACCTGCAACCAAAAACATCCCAACCCCCCGCGAATAAAGCATCGCAACCCCACTAAAATCCAACCGCACGACAAACATCCCAACACTATCAACGGTAACAACCCCAAACCCCCAAGACCCAACAACCCCCCCCAACACAAGCCCCACTAAGACTACTGCTGCAAGCGCCCCCGCATACCCGGCTACACGTCAGTCGCCCCAAGCCTCAGGAAAAGGCTCCGCCGCCAAAGCCACAGAGTAAACAAACACCACCAACATACCCCCCAAATACACCATAAACAGCACCAGGGCTACAAACGAAACCCCAAGGCTCAACAATCAACCACACCCAGCTACAGACGCCAGAACCAAACCAACAACCCCATAATACGGCGAAGGATTTGACGCTACACCTAAAATACCAATCACAAAGCAGGCCCCTAAAAAAAATACAAAATAAGTCATTATTCCTGCTCGGCCACTACCCGAGACCTACGGCTTGAAAAGCCATCATTGTTTTCAACTACAGGAACGAAACCAAAATAGCCAGATAGTGCCCCACCACTACACTTAATNCCCCCCCCCCNNCCCCCCCGGAGCTTTGCGGGGGTTATTTGGCTATGTACGTCGTGCATACGTTTATGCGCCCCATACATTAAACTATGGTCCCAGTAACATACATTATTAAGTGACTACCCCATTAAGCACGGACTAAACCCATCACCATGCAACCGGACATACCCTAGGCACGACAGGCCCTTCTACCAAGCAACCAGAGAATGAATGCTCGACAGACATACACCTACAACCACTAGTCCCTACCGCATAACTCATGAAGCTTCGTACCAGATGGATTTATTAATCGTACACCTCACGTGAAATCAGCAATCCTTGCATATAATGTCCGACGTGACTAGCTTCAGGCCCATACGTTCCCCCTAAACCCCTCGCCCTCCTCACATTTTTGCGCCTCTGGTTCCTCGGTCAGGGCCATCAATTGGGTTCACTCACCTCTTCCTCGCCTTTCAAAGTGGCATCTGTGGAAGACTTCCACCACCTCAATGCGTAATCGCGGCATCCTCCAGCTTTTTGGCGCCTCTGGTTCCTTTTATTTTTTCCGGGGTTACCTCACAGCTGGCCCTTCCCAGTGACTTCGGGGGTCCCACAATCTAAGCCTGGACACACCTGCGTTATCGTCCTATCCTATATCTCACGGGTTACTCAATGAGACGGTTGGCGTATATGGGGAATCACCTTGACACTGATGCACTTTGACCACATTCAGTTAATGCTCTCCTCCGCAGCTCTACATAATAGGGCTATTTAGTGAATGCTCGATGGACATACCTTAAAAAACAAAACCCACCCAAACACAACCCCACGAATACATATATACATACAAAATTCATAACACAACCCAAACTTTTTAGAGAAACTCCAGTACTAAAAACAACAAAATCTGACAACAATCATTACTTTGATCCCCCACGGAATTACCCAATCTACCAACCACCTGCCTC